ATGGTTAGGTTTAAAAAGTCGGTTGTGTTTTTAGCAGGAAAAGTTAATGTTTTACATAACGGTTTGGCTATTATATTTTCTAAGTTGCCTTTAAAGTCGAATTTGAATGGGAGCTCTAATTTTAGGAGCTCTTTAAGTGGTTCTGATATTAAGAAGCGTTTTACTGATTATTCTTATCGTTGGTTTTTTAGAACTAATCATAAGGATATTGGGACTTTATATTTTGTTTTTGCTTTTTGAGCTGGATTGATGGGAACAGCTTTTAGCGTAGTAATTCGAATAGAGTTAGCTCAACCTGGCACTATTTTAGATGACGCTCATTTATATAATTTAATTGTTACTTCTCATGGGTTAGTTATAATTTTTTTTCTAGTGATGCCTATGATAATAGGGGGTTTTGGTAATTGGTTGGTACCATTAATGCTGACTGCTCCGGATATGGCTTTTCCCCGAGTAAACAACTTGAGGTTTTGGTTATTAGGTGTTTCTGTTTTATTCTTCTTAGGGTCTGCTTACGTGGATGCTGGTGCGGGGACCGGATGAACAATTTATCCTCCGCTGTCAAGTTGAAAACATCATTTTGGGGTTTCTGTAGATTATTTAATTTTATCTTTACATTTAGGGGGTGCTTCTTCTATTATGTCTGGTATTAATTTTAGTACGACAGCCTTATGTATGCGGCCGGATGTAATGAGTTTGCTACGAACTACGATGTTAGTTTGGTGTATTGCGGTAACAGGATTCTTACTGTTTTGTGCTATGCCTGTTTTAGCTGCGGGGTTAACTATGTTACTAACTGATCGGAATTTTAATACGGCTTTCTTTGATCCTATTGGCTTAGGGGATCCTTTGTTGTTTGTTCATTTATTTTGGTTTTTTGGTCATCCGGAAGTTTATATTCTTATTTTACCTGCTTTCGGTATAATTTCTCATGTTATTAAAGTTGGGAGTGGTAAGCGAGAGTTATTTGGTAAGGTTCCTATAATTTATGCTATTCTTTCTATTGGGTTTTTGGGTTTTATCGTGTGAGGGCATCATATGTTTACAGTAGGAATAAATGTAGATAGGCGAGCTTATTTTAGAACGGTTACTATAATTATTGCTATTCCGACGGGGGTGAAGGTGTTCAGTTGAATTGCTACTTTGTATGGGGGAAGAGTAAAAAATTGACCGATAGTATACTGGGCTATTGGATTTTTGTTTTTGTTTACTGTGGGGGGGTTAACTGGAATTATTTTGGCCAGGGCCTCATTAGATGTTGTTCTTCATGATACTTACTACGTGGTAGCTCATTTTCATTACGTTTTAAGAATAGGCGCTGTATTTGGCTTGTTTGCGGGGTTCCATTATTGGTTTCCTTTGTTTACTGGGTTAGGGTTGCATCCTTTGTGAAGAAAGGCTCAGTTTGTTACTATACTTATTGGTGTAAATATTACTTTTTTTCCTCAGCATTTTCTGGGTATGAGAGGAATACCACGTCGTTACATAGATTATGTTGATAGTATGTGGGGTTTTAATTTATTGTCCAGTTGAGGGTCTATTATCAGGCTAGTTAGTTTGTTTCATTTTATGTTTATTTTGTTCGAGAGGTTTTTTGCCCGGCGAGGTTTAGTATTTTGGGCGGTGATGAACACAGAAGTGGAGTGGGGTCGAAAAGGATTTCCTATGAAGTTTCACAATTTTTCTCAAAATGTTTGGGGATTTGAAAATTCTCCTAAAATAAAAATTAAGGGGGTTGTTTAGTGACAGGAATATGGGTATTATGATAATAATTTGGGGTTATTATAAGTTAAGGTGGCAGATTTATGTGTTAGATTTAGGATCTAATTAAAAACTTTAAGTTTTCTTAACAAATGAGTCAGTGTTTGGTAAGAGTTTATATAATAATTTGCGTTTCTTATTATATTGTAACTGAGCGTAAGGGTTTAGGCATAGTACAGCGTCGCCATGGGCCAAATAAGGTAAGGTTTAAAGGACTCCTTCAACCTATTTCTGATGGGGTAAAGCTTTTTACTAAGGAAATTATTATTCCTATAGCTACTTCTAAGAGTATATTTTTTTTGGGCCCTTTTGTGTGCTTTTTTTGTGCTTACAGTTTATGATTACTATTTCCTAATTGTAACCCAGTATTAGAGTTCGAGTTTGGATTGCTATTTTTTCTGTGTGTATCTTCTTTTAGGGTATATGGTGTATTTTTGGTAGGCTGAATTTGTGATTCTCGGTATGCTTTTTTGGGGGCGATGCGTGCAGTGGCACAAACTGTGTCTTATGAAGTTTTTTTAAGTACATTACTTTTTTGCCCTTTAATTTTAGTAGGGAGGTTTGATTTATTGGAATTGCGGCAGTTTTCTTTTGTAACTTTCTTTATGGGCCAAGAGGTTTTGGTTTTGTGGTTAGTAGCTGTATTGGCGGAAACGCACCGGGCGCCTTTTGATTTTGTTGAGGGGGAGTCTGAGTTAGTGTCTGGTTACAGTGTTGAGTATGGGGGAACAGGATTTGCGTTATTAGCTCTGGCCGAGTATAGAAATATATTATTTATGAGGTTAATTAGAGTCTGTCTTTATTTTGGTTGGTTGGTACCCTTATTGTGGTGGGGCGATTTTGTGTTGGCTGTGCTCTTAGTTGTTGTTGGATATTTTTTAATTTGGGTTCGTGGTACTTTACCTCGGTATCGGTATGATTTACTTATGAAAGTATGTTGAGAAGTCTTTTTACCTTTAAGTTTATGTTTTTTCGTTTTCTTTATGGGGTTTGTGGAATTAATATTTTAGTAAGTATAAAATAAAGTAATGCAGTTTTAAAAATCTCATGAGAAACTGAAAATTAAAAATTTTCCCTAGATTGTTAATCTTTTATTTATGTTTTATGGAAGTTATATTACTAGGCCAAAAATATATAGTCTGTTTTATACGGTTTGTTCTTGTGCAGCGTTAATAACTATGCTTTCGGGAACTTTGTTTGCTCTAGTTAGTGCAGGGGTTCTGGGGATATGAGTTGGGATGGAGGTAAATTTTTTGGGTGCTGTTTGTTTTATAAGAGGAGTTTATGTAGAGGAGGGGGAAAGAGTAATAAAATATTTAATTGTGCAGGTAGTAGGGTCTTGCTTTTTGTTACTTAGATTTTTAATATTAGTATATCATCAGTTTCCTTTTATGGTAGAAGTTTTTATTATTTTAGGGCTTTGTATGAAGCTGGGTATTTTTCCTTTCCATTTTTGGGTAGCCAGAGTTATAAGTTCTTTATCATGATTTTCTTGCTTTGTAGTTTCTGTAATTCAGAAAGTGGCTCCTTTATGGCTATTATCAAATCTTATATTAAGTCAGAGGTTAGTTGGGGGTATGGAAATGTTAGCTGTTTTAACATCGTTAGTAGGGTGTTTAGGTGGACTAGGCATGTTGAATTACCGTGCCTTAATAGGTTATTCTTCTTTGGTTCATCTGGGATTTTTAGTAATCTTGTGTTTGGCAGGATTAAATTTATTTTGAAGTTATCTTTTGATTTATGGTATTTTAAACTGTGGCTTGATGTTTGGTTTATGGAGGTTAGGTATTTATTGTTACTCTGATTTGTTGCAGGACGGAGGTTATTTGGATTATATTAAACTTTGGTGGGTGTCTCTATACTTTTTTTCTCTTGCCGGAATTCCCCCATTTACTGGGATTTTTTTAAAGGTCTATTTTTTAGTAAATTGTTGAACATTTGCTCCTTTAGGGTGTATTTTGTGCTTTGCAAGTTCGGCGGTGAGAATATATTTTTATTTTAGAGTTCTTATAGAAATATTGATTCATTGGGGTAAAAGGGTACAAATAGGATGAAATTGAGAATGAGATAGAGGGGTGAGAAGAGTAGTGTTTTCTAGGGTATTCATTAATCTTATTATTAGTTACCCTGTATTTTTGTTAAGGGGAATATAGAATAATGGGCCTAGATATTTGTTTTTTTTTCTTCTTTTTTTTTGCCATTTTTCATTTGTTTTACCAGGCTAAGATTTTTTTAAATATATTGTTGGTTTTTGAGTTGTTAACGTTTTTAATTTTTTGCATAGGGATATTTTTGAGAAGGGTTTCTTTAAATTATGTTGGTTTTCATGTTTGTTTGTTGATTTTGTGTTTTGGGGTAGTGGAAACAGTAATAGGATTGGCAATTTTGATTAGGTGTTCGCGTTATACCGGAAAAACTAAATTTGTTTCTTTTAGTTCCTTAAAGTTTTAAGTTTAGATGCTTTTATTTATCAAAAGTTAAATTGGGGTGGTAAAATGTTTAGAAAATAGAGGTGGAAATGAGATAACAGAGTAAAATAAAGTTGGTTAATAATATAAGTGTCGTTATAGCAAGGTTGACTTTAACTTAAGAAGTTAATGATCCCTTGAAGCGGGCCTTAGTAAAATGAGTTGTCAATGAGTTTATTCTTTCAATTTTTACGAAGGAATATTAGCGTGGTGAGTTTGTGGGTGTTTAATAAGGATTTTTCTGCTGACTAGTTTTATTCCAATTTTGTTCATGTCAATTATTATGTCGGTATTAAATAAGTTTTTTATTTTAAAAAATAAAATACCTTTGGTGTGGTTAACGGGATATTTTGGGTTGGGTAATTCTACTCTGATTTCGTTTTTAATATCTTTCAGTATTACTTTTTTATCCATAACCTATTTTATAAGTTTTGGTGGGCCCAGGTCAATTGCGTTCGGGTCTGCTATTTGTGAGAGTTGTAGGGGTCATTTTGATATAGTAAATTTTATTGGGTTTAAACTGGGTGAGGGGTGTTGAGGGGATTATGCTTATGAGTTATCGGGGAGCAAAATTATTTTTGGTTTAAGAGTAAATGGAGTTTTCTATTTCATAGGGTGAGAGAATTCGTTTGCATTTTTTTCTTGATGGTTTCAGGTAGCGTGGAATTGGGGTGTAATGATAATTGTTTTAACAAGGTTATTTGGTGGTTGTAAAATAGTTTTTGATGGTTTTATAAGTTATAATTTTAAATATAGCCTTAATGTGGGTAGGCTTCTTAAAAGTTCACTTTTTTTATTAAAAGGTTATTTTAGATTTAAGTTTATAAGTAAAGAAGAAAAGCGTAAATGAAGTGATTTAGTTAAAGTTAGTTTTGTTTTCTTTAAAGAATTGAATAAATTAAAAAACTGGTCTGGTTTTAAGGGTAGGGTAAGACTGCTTAGTAAGGGAAAAAGAATTTTAAAGTTTAAGTTTAAATGGGTTGAGCAAAGTTCCTTGGTCTCTAAGTTTCGAGTTAAGTTGTGTTTAGTGTTGTGTTTTATTATTATTGCTTTTACAGTAGTAAAAACTTTATAGGTTTCTGGTAAGAGTATATTTGTGTTGGTAGAGTATTAAGTGTTAAGGAGTGGTAAACCTAAATAAAAACTTATTATTACTAAATATATTTGCATTATGCCAGATTAAATGGGTTACTTTGATGAGGTAAAATATGAGGTATTCCTCTGATGCTTTAGACTATCAAAAATTCGAAAGTAGTTTATTAAAAATGTAAAATTGTCAATTTTAAGAGGTTCTTTGAGCTTTTCGATAACCAAAAGTGGAGCAATGCTATTTAATAGCTGTAGTTTTAGGGCTAACTAATAAGTAATTATGCTTAATAATGAGTTTTTGGAATCAATTATATTTTCCGGACGCTAATAGTAAATTGGCAGCACGTTTATTTAATTATCATGATTTGGGAATTGTAGTGGTGGTAGTGGTTGTGGTATTGGTATTAAGTTTTATTGTTCTTTTCGTTTTTAGAGGGGCTTTTATCGGAAAAAGGATACATTTAAATTTTAAAAGGCATGAAGCTTTGGAGTTATTTTGGACAACCTCCCCTGCAGTTTTTTTAGGGGTTTTAGGTTATGTGTCCTTGAAAAATTTGTATGATATGGAGGTTGGTGATGATGTAGAGTTTATTGTGGGTGTGACTGGACATCAGTGATATTGAGAATATCGTTATGAGATGGATTTTAATAAAGTTAATATTGGGGGGGAATATAGAAATTATTTGTGAAGATGGCTTAAAGAAGGTAGAGATTTGGGTTCTGGATTCGATAGGGTGTTTTCTATAGGTATTTTGGCTGATAATGTTACTTTAGGTCATAGGTTAGGTAATAACTATAGGTCACTTGAGGAGTATATATTTAACTTTAATGCTTTATTTTCTGGGGAGGGTACAAGCAATAAGGGTCAACTGTTAGAGGTAATTTTACAAAACATATCTAAAGAGGGTTATTTGAAATCTACTGGTGTTTCTAGGGTCAGGGTTCCTTCCAGTCAGGTTGTTTTGTCTGGTGAGATGGGAGAGTCTGACAGAGTTAGTGGTTTGAGGGGGTTTTGCTATTTACTGGATGATATTAGCTTATCGTTTAAAGAAAAGTTTTTTACATACCTGGATTCTTTTACTAGCGGGGTTATTAAATCTAGTGTAATAAGTGGGCTTTCTTCTCTTTTGTTAGAGGGAGATTGATATTACAAGTATGATTCTTATATTGTTCCAGAAGAGTATCTTGAGAACGCTAGGATTAGTTTAAAAACAGGTTTTCGTAATCAGGATGTTGGTATCCCATGTTTTTTAGTTCGAAGTGAAAAAAATGAAGTTGTTGTATCAACAGCAGATGTTTTTCATAGGTGGGGTGTTGCTGAATTAGGGGTAAAAGGGGATGCTGTTCCTGGACGGGAGAATGCTTTGAAAGTGGTTCCTTTTCAGTCAGGGATGGCATTTGGATTTTGTTATGAGCTTTGTGGAGCTGGCCATAGACAGATACCTATTGCGGTCTTTATTGGAAATCATCAAGATATTTCTTGGATTATTAAGAGCGGAATTCTAGGCGGGGAAGCTGTCGCGGATTATCTATCGTCTCTTAATTAGTATTTTGGGTTAATTAAAGGAATTTTTTATATTCCATTCAAAATGTAGTTTAATAAAAATATTAGCTTTGGGAGTTAGTGATGCTAAGATTAGCTATTTTGAGGTATTTTTATAGGTGTGTCTATAACCAAATACAAAATGAAGTATAGGGTTCGTAATAGGAATCGGTTTTTAAAGATAGTCTCCATAGTTTTATATGATTTACCTGCTCCTGTTAATTTGAGAGCTTTTTGAAATTTTGGGTCTCTTTTAGGGGTATGTTTGGTGGTTCAAATTTTTACTGGACTTTTGATGGCTACTCACTATACTCCAGAAGTTAGTCAGGCCTTTGATTCTGTAGTCCACATCATGCGTGACGTGAATGGGGGTTGGCTTTTACGTAGGGTTCATGCAAATGGGGCGTCTTTTTTTTTTATATGTATTTATGTGCATATTGGTCGTGGGATCTTCTACCATTCTTTTTTTATAACACACACGTGATTAATTGGGTGTACGTTGTTTCTTCTTTTGATAGCTATTGCTTTTACGGGTTATGTTTTACCTTGAGGTCAAATATCTTTTTGAGGGGCCACTGTTATTACTAATTTGTTTGGTGCTATTCCGTATATTGGGCCCTCTTTAATGGAGTGATTGTGGGGGGGCTTTTGCGTGGGGGATGCTACTTTGAAGCGGTTTTTTGTATTTCATTTTTTAGCTCCTTTTATTTTACTAGTATTAATTTGTGTCCATATTTTGTTTCTTCACGATACTGGTTCTGGTAACCCATTAGGGGTTGATTCAGATGCGGAGGCTGTGCCGTTTCATAGTTATTATACTTTGAAAGATATCTTTGGAATTGTGTTTATATTGGGGGTGTTAGTGTTAGTTTGTCTTTGTGAACCTGATGTTTTTTCTGATCCGACTAATTTTATACCGGCAGATCCAATGAAAACCCCACTACATATTCAGCCAGAGTGGTATTTTTTGTTTGCTTATACTATTCTTCGAAGAATTCCCCATAAGTTAGGAGGGGTATTGGCTCTTGCGGGGTCAGTTTTTATTTTGTATCTTTTACCTTTTTATCCTAAGCCCCTATGACGTGGGTGTCAATATAATCCATTGTCTCAGTTTATTTTTTGAGGGTTTGTAGCCAATTTTATTGTATTAACTTATATTGGTATGTGTCCGGTGGAATGGCCATTTGAGAATATTGGGATGGTGTCTAGTGTATTATATTTTTTGTTTTATCTTATCTATCCTATTTCTTGGTTTTTATGGGAGGGAGTGGTTTTGGGTGAAAATTTTTCAGCTGGTAAGAGACTTAAAGGTCTAGATTAAATATTTCTAGTAAAATAGTAAAGAAATTTGTTATGAGTAAAGTATTGTGAGAGATTTTTGTTATTAATTTCGAGAGAAAATTTATAGTTTGGTTAAAAAGAATTTAATTTTTGTACTTTTTGTAGAATGGTTTATAGAGAGAAGTGAAAAATTTATGTTCCTGAAAATTTTAGAGCTATTATTTCTTAGTTTTTTGTTGTAAAAAGGAATTATAAGGATATAATAGAGGTGACATGTTTAGCGAAAAAATTGATAGCTGGTTTGAAGAGAAACATATTGGAGTATGGGGAAAGTATATATCTAAGTATATTATTAGTTGTTAAGCTTTTACTCAGGCTTTAGGGGTTAAGCTCTAGAAGCATAATAATTAGAAGTGTAATTAGTGGAGTGAAATTTATGGTGTTTATCTTTTGAAATTTATAATAAAGTAGTTGAAGAAATTTTTTGTTTGGTATCTTCACATTTTATTCGAATAATATGTTAAAAGATTAGTATAAAATGAGTAATATAGTAATAAGCTAGTAATATAAAAAAAATTTTATTTTAGTAGTGGTTGTAGATCATATTGATAGCAGTTATAATTGAAGTCATAGTAATGTTTATTTTGTTTTTAGTAACATAAGTTGCTTATCTATTTTTATTAGGTTTTGAAGTTATTTCATTAGACTAAATAGGAAAGTTAATAGGATAAAAAAATTTACATTAAAAGAACTCGGCAAATAGTTTCTGTGCCTGTTTATCAAAGACATGGCTTCTTGGATATAGATATAAGAGGTCGGACTCTGCCCACTGATTAGGTGATTTAAAGGCTGCAAAAATTTGTACAAAGGTAGCGCAATAAGTAGTCTCTTAATTGGAGGATAGTATGAATGGTTTGACGTGGAGATGCTGTTTCTAATGTAGTTAAAATGAAATTTCTTTTTAAGTGAAAAAGCTTAAATTTTTGTAAAAGATGAGAAGACCCTATCGAACTTAATTATGGCTAGGCAGTTTATGCTAAATAGATTTTATTTGGTTAGTTTCCTTAGCTTTAAATTTTACTGGGGCAGTAGAGGGTTATATAATACCTTTCTTTTATATTGAAGAGCCTTTTAGATGGAAAAGAGCAAAAGTTACCGTAGGGATAACAGCGTAATTTGGTTCCCGAAAGATCTTATTAAGGGAAGAGTGTGCGACCTCGATGTTGAATTAAAGGAGCTTTTTGGTTGAAAGTGCTAAAAGGGCAAAACTGTTCGTTTTTTAATCCTTTACATGATTTGAGTTCAGACCGGCGTGAGCTAGGTCGGTTTCTATCTTTATTTATGTTTTCTTGTAGTACGAAAGGGCCCAAGAGAAAAGTAATATTTTTTTAGGCCAATAAAATAAGTTTTGGTTATGCCTCAGTTTGCACCTATTTACTCTTTACTACTTTGCGTTTACGTGGGGGTAGTGTTTTTATATTTTTTTAGTGCTTTATGATGAGTTTCTAAGCGGTCTTATAGTTTGAGTTAATAATGGTTTTAATTGGTTCTGTTGTGTGTATATACTTGGTCTCTTGTTTCCGATTTGGCTGAGGGGCTTGGTGTTTGGTGACGTGTTCTGTTAGACTATTAATAATTTTAATTGATTTTAGGGGTTGAAATAATTATTATTTATTGAATGAGTGGTTTGGTCTAGATCAGCTTTCTATCATTATGGTTGTGTTATGTTACTTAGTTCTATCTTTAAGACTAGTTAGGAGTTGTAAAGATTTGCAATTTAGCAAATCTTCTTCTGCTAAAAAAAGAGAGAGAATAGTTGAGTTAATTATTTTAATTTCTTTAGGGAGAATTATCTTTTTTTCGTTATGTTCTTGAATAGATTTTTACTTTTTCTTCGAGTTTTCTTTAATTCCCACTTTTTGATTAATTTTGAGGTGGGGGTATCAACCTGAGCGATTACAAGCAGGGTTATATATAATTATATATACTGTATCTGCTTCTCTGCCGCTTCTTATTGGTCTGGTAATATTTTATATTGTTGCTGGAACAGATAATATATTACTTGCTAAATGCTTAGGAGATAAACTTCTTTCCCAATCATCTGGTTGGGTGTGAGTTTTTATTTCTTTAGGGTTTTTAGTCAAACTTCCTATTTATTTTTTCCATGGGTGGTTGCCAAAGGCCCATGTTGAGGCGCCCTTAAGTGGTTCAATATTATTGGCGGGCGTTCTCTTGAAGTTTGGGGCTTATGGGATCATCCGTGTATTGTGGATAACTGAAATGTGCATGGCTAATGTGGTTCTGGGGGTGATATCTATTGCTATTTGGGGGGGTTTTCTAAGAAGGTGCGTAGCTTGTTGTCAGAGGGATCTTAAGTCCCTGATTGCGTACTCTTCTATTGGGCATATAGCTGTAAGTTTAGGGGGAATTTTAACCTTATACTCATTAGGAAAAATTTCTTCGGTTTGTCTGCTTTTTGCTCATGGTTTAACATCGCCTGTTCTTTTTTCCATGGCTGCAAGGATGTATGATGTTGTTGGAACACGAAATGTTGTTTTAAATAAGGGGGTACTTCGTGTGTTTTCTTTATGTTCTATATATTGGTTCTTATTTTGTATTATTAACATAGGGTTTCCACCATCTCTTAACTTTTTAGGTGAGGGATTTTGTGTGACTGCGTTAAGGTGGTTCTCCTTCATTTTCTCTGTACCGGCAGGGCTGATAATTTTTTTGACCGCTTGCTATTCTTTAATTTTGTACTCGTGGTCAAGCCATGGGGGGTGGGGTAATATGGTTTTTCCTTCATGGGGTGTTAGGAGCCGTTATCATTATGGGCCTGTATGCGCTGCGGTGTTATTGTTAGGGGGGTTTTTCGGTTTGGATTTTTTTTTTGGTTAGTTGATTTAGTTTATTTATAGAAAAATGCTGTTTTGTGGAAGCAGAGAAAATTTTGAGTTAATCAGTTTTCTTGTGGTGTAAGTAACACACCAGTTTTTCGAGCTGGAAATAAGTTTAAATGCTTCAAGAGGCTTTACTGGAAATTGATTATTTTGAAATTAATCTAAGAACGTTCGATTCGTTCAAAAGCTTAATGTTAGGAGATTTATTTTCTATTTTTGATTATAGTTGAGGTGCAGGCTTTTCCCTTATAAGAATTCCAATATGATTTGGGGGATTGTTAGTGCCGTTCTTTGTAGTTTCGTGTTTGGTTTACTGGTATGCGCCTAGTTTAATTGAGAGAGGTTTAATTAGTTTTACAAAAGTTTTTGGCCTTAAAATACCAGAAGAAGTGAAGTGAATAAGAGGTCCTGTTCATCTGTTTTCTTCTCTACTTATTATCTTATTGTTGTTTAATGTTAGAAGAGTTTTGCCTTATCATTATCCTTTATCAGCGCATTTTTTTGTTATTGGAAGATATGCATTATCGTTTTGATTTGGAACTGTTTTCTTAAATTTCAGTCCTAACTTTTTATTGTGGCCCGTAATAATGGTTCAAGAAGGGGGGTACCTGTTTCCAAATGCAATGGTAATGTTCTCGGAAGTTGTTAGTTTTTTGGCTCGACCGGTAACGCTAACATGTCGGCTTGTAATAAATATTATTATTGGGAAAATTATTGGTAGGTTAATTGGGGGTATTTGTGTTGGTATTTTCTTTCCGTTTTTTTGGTATCAGTCATGATTGCCTACAAACAGAGCAGGTGGATCTTTCTTATCATCGATTGGAAATTTTATTTCAATGCTTTTGGGTTATCTAGTTTATATTTTCCGTCACGTTTTGATTCTTTTTATTGGGAGATTTATATTTTTAGTAGAAATGGGTGTAGCATTCCTACAGTCATGTATTTTCACTGGCTTGTTACTCTATTATGTTTATGAGGTGCCTTTTAAGTTAAAGGAAGAAAGTTAATAGGAAGATAAAAGTAGTTGACAGTGGGGGATAGCATAAAAAGTGTGTTCCGTTTACACCGGAAAGGTGATAAATTATCTTCCCCATCGGAATGTTAAGTTATCTAGACTGTGGTACTTCAAATACCAAAGAAAGTGCTGCAATACTTACATTTCGTCTACAGGATGGAAGCAGATTTTTTTGTAGCTTATGATAAAGCAAAGAGCTTTTAACTCTTGGAAGCAGAGAAGTTTGCCAAAGATATTTAGAAGGCAGGAGTTATAAAACAGTTGGAAAGTGCTAAATAGATAGACTATTAATGGATAACTTTTTATGGAAATTAAAAAAATCAACGCACCTGTAGCGGTGGCGGGAAGGAGGTTGGGATTATCATTTTTTTTTTTTTTTTTTTTAAGTGTTATGAACGCTGATGGGAGTTTAAGATTAGTTTTGGAGTGAGATTTAACTAGACGTGTAGGAGTGGATTTAAGTTTTCCATTAGTTTTGGATTTCATTTCTAGGAGTTTTGTGAGGGTGGTTTTATATATTTCTGCGTGTGTAACCGTGTTTTCTGGATTTTATATGTCTCATGAGTCTTTTTTAAGACGGTTTATTTGTTTATTAATGTCCTTTGTTCTTTCTATAGTACTTCTTATTCTGTTCCCCAGGTTTTTGGGATTAATGGTAGGTTGGGACGGTCTTGGGGTTACTTCTTTTCTGTTAGTGGTATATTATATGGACTGGGATTGTTTATCGGCTGGGATGATCACTGCTCTTTCCAATCGGGTGGGGGACATATTTTTTGTTTTAGGTATTGCTTGTATAAGTTTCAGTATGAGTTACGGGATGGTCGATGTTATTTATTTAAAAAGCTTATTTTCGTACACTCCGGTATTAATCTTAGGAGTATTAATCATGCTGGGAAGTATAACTAAAAGAGCTGTTATACCATTTTCTGCTTGATTACCCGAGGCCATGGCTGCTCCAACGCCAGTATCAAGTTTAGTTCATTCTTCTACTCTGGTTACTGCGGGGGTGTATGTTTTAATTCGGTTTGGAACGGTCTGCGGGGCGTTTTGCAGGTATTTTTTAATAGCTTTTTCCTTGATAACTGTTGTGATAGCCGGAATAAGGGCTGTAAGTTTAGTGGATGCTAAAAAGGTAGTTGCTCTATCTACATTGAGGCAGGTGAGGTTAATAATGTTGGCAATTAGAGTAGGGGCAGTCGGGGTTGCTTTTTTTCATTTACTTGTGCATGCTTTCTTTAAAGCTTTGATGTTTCTTTGCTTGGGAAGAGTTATCTTTTACTCTGGAGGGGTGCAAGACGTTCGTTTTCTAGGTTCTCTTTTATTAAAAATACCTTTAGTATTTATTTTGCTTTTAATTTCTAATTTATCTTTGGTAGGGTTCCCTTTTTTGTCTGGTTATTATTCTAAAGAATTAATCGTGGGTAGTTGTCTGGTAGGTCATAGTTCTGCCTTTATATTTTTTCTAGTTTATTTAGTTTTGGTTTTAACTTTCGCGTATTCCGGTCGGATAATCTGGTTGTTGTGTACTTTTCAAGATGTTGGTGCTGTTTCTTCGTATAAAAGTGAAAGTATTCATTTAAACACTTCATTATTATTAATGAGGTTCGGAGCAGTTTTTTCTGGGCTAGTGGGCCAAAGGTTTATGATTAAGATGAACTTTTTTAGTCCGGTATTTAGGTTGTCTTTTTGAGGTGGGCTATTATTAGTAGGGCTGTGAGTTTTAAACATGCTAGTTATATTTTGATTTTAGAAAAAAACTTGTTGAAAGAAGTTTTTCTCGGGTTTGTGGGGCAGTTATGATTTTTAAAGCCATTAAGTGGTTCTATTACAAGTACGTTTTTTCTAAGTGTTTGTCGTGGTCTAATAACTTTGCTTGATATAGGTTGAATTCGTGGCTATGTTTGAAAGGGTGGCTTGAAAAAGGCTTTTGTTTCTAGTACGGGTTATGTTCGTTCATGAAACTTTAGGCCAATAGGGGTATTATTATTTTGCTCTATGGCATTAATTTGGGTTTTTTTGATTGCTATTTAAGATAGTTATATAAATAATTATTTGGAACTAAATGGACTTAGTATTTAATGTTTGATTTCAGGAGGGAGGGGCTATAAGTTCTGGTGGGTTAAACTTAACTTCCACTATTAGGGGTCTTTTCTATTTGTTGTTTGTTTTTATTCTGACATTAGCTTTGTTATCTTTAGGGATTTCTGTTGGTCAAAAATGGCGTTATGAAGCGGCCAAATTGACGGCGTTTGAGTGTGGGTTTGACCCACTAAGGAGGTCCCGTATGCCCTTTTCTATGCGGTTTTTTTTGGTGGCGTTGTTGTTTTTGGTTTTTGATATAGAAATGGTTTTGTTATTTCCTTATATTTTTAGGTTGAAGATTATATTTTTAGAGATAGGGTTGTATAGAAAAGTAATATGTTTTTTGTTTTTAATAGTTTTACTAGGTGGATTGGTGCACGAAGTGAATGAGGGTAGATTGGAGTGAAAGTTGTAGCTAGTCATTTTGAGTATAGTCTAATGTATTAACATTAAATAGTAAAAGTGGAAGGTAAATAATATAATTATAATAGGTCAATGGAAATTGTCTATATGGGTTGGTACGGGGGGTTTAAGAATGGTATAGTATGGTAGAAATATTTGTTTTTTTTTTTTTTGGGCTTCTTTTTCAAGTGCCAATTCTTCATTCACATCCGTTAGTTTTGGGGACGGGATTGTTGACAGTAAGAGTTTTCATGGCTTGTTTATTAACTTTTTATGGCCCTCTGTTTAGGTTTTCTGTTTTTATGGTAATGGTTGCGGGGGTTTTGGTAGTTTTTTCTTATACTATTTCTCTTGTTCCTTTTAAAGGGGCAACTGAAATGCGTGATCCTGTGAAGTCTGCTCCAGGGTCTTTTAGTGGAAAAAATGTTAATAAGTCTTTTGGGGTTAAGCGTAGGGTTTTAGTATATAAGTTAGGTTCAAAAGAGGATGTTTGGTTGTCATATTTAGCTGTTTTCATAATTTTTTTATTTTCCTTAGTAGTAACTTGCTATCAGGGTGTAAATGGTGAAGATGTTTGGAGGGTTTTTATTAATTATTCTGATGTAGGGTATTTTTCAGAAGATTATTCTTTTGTGCTAGTTTGGCTGGGGGTGTTACTATTTGTCGCTATAATTTTTAGAATAGGTGTAGCTAATTGTTATGAGGGGGCTCTTATTCAGTAAAGTAATGTAAAGTTTTTAGAAAAAAAATATTTAAAATTAAAATGGGTGGCGTAATAATAGATTAAGCGTGTGCGATTTCGGCTCGTGAGGTGTATCAAGGTATACTCCATTTTAAAATAAACATATATTTAAAAGTGCTAGTGCCTTTTATTTATTATGGATGTGCCAATAATTAATTATCTTACGTAAACCTGTAAGTAGTTTAGTGGAAAGAGCAGTAAAATTTACAATTGTTTACTAGGGTCTCATTCACTAAGATTGCAAGGTGCGCAAACTATAATTTGAGGGTGATAGAAAAACATAGGGAATGTTTTTCAATTAGGTTTTAGTTTGTGTGCGGTTGGGGGCCACCCTTGTAAACAATACTTTTGCAGAGCGGGATGGGTTTAAGGTGTAAAATCCTTAGACTTTATAGTTATTTTAGTGTAGTGGTTTCATTAAAATTTGTACTATAATTAGTTATTGCCCAAATGTAATTGGGCACTACTGCGTACTGGCCGCAAGATAGGTTATTAATAATTTATTAGTAGCTGGGGGGGGAAAAAGGGGGGGCAAATAGAATAAAATAACAGTAGTTATAATTGTAACAGACAATAATATAGTTACCTTACTAAAAAGAAAATTCCTTAATATAAGGTAACACGGAATTTATTTGGCAATCTGTTAGATTTGCCAAAAAAAAAAAATAAAAAAAGATATTTCATTTGGCCTAGTCCTTTACCATTTTTAATTTTTCTTGTTTTATGGAGAAAAACGGGGGGGATTTCTTGCAGGGTTGGAGGTGAGGCACTCTTGTAGCGGGGCGGCCCCCCGGGGCTGGCGCCGCTCCCGCCTCAGTGCCTCGACTCCAAAACCGCTGCCCCCCCCGTTTTTTTTCTACATTCTGAGGAAATTTCCTGACAGGTCGAAGTTTTGGTTTAATGAGTTTTATTGGTAATTTAAACTTTTTGTTTTTTTTACAAGGTTCTTTTTATTACCTACTTTGAGTAGTTTTAATTTTTGCGTTCTATTTTTTGCGTAAGCTACTAGTGAGAAATTTTTTAAATTTCGTAACTCAAAGTAGGTATTTGTAGTGTACCTATGAAAATCAAACGTGAATATTTTTTCTGTTTTTTTTTTGTGGATAGAAAATAGTTGGTGGCTAAATAAGTTGGATATTTCGGGAGTGGAATTATGTATAAATGGGAGAAAGAAGTTGGATGTTTCGGGAGTGGAATTATGTATAAATGGGAGAAAGAAATTGGGTGTTTCGGGAGTGGAATTTTGTATAAATGGGAGAAAGTTTTTACTATATTTAAGAAATGTATACTTTTATGGTCGGGTACGCGTTAAAGGAAGTAGTAAAAATAAGGTTTAGTGTTTGGTCCTGATAGTTTAAGTAAAATCTAGAATGTAACTTTGAAACAGTTAAGGTCAATAACTATTGTCAGAGCGTTACGGGTTGGTTGTTTTGTTTGGGTTTATGTTGAGGTGGCAGAAAGTATGCGTTAAATTTAAGCTTTAAAGATGAAAGTTTTTCTCTTGACAGTACAAGGTAATAAGTTATTGTATTATGACGAGGTAGCAATAATAGTATAAGTAGTATACTTGTCTTCCAAACAAGTGGTTCTGTTCTAGATTGTTGTATAATAACGCGTGGGAGAGACAATGAATAAGGAGGTGTATTGGCACGGAAAATTTTGGATTTTTAGGAAACTTTTTGAAAGGTTCCTTATTATTATTTAGTTTGGGGAGTCAGTCGTGTATATTAATTTGCGGTAAAAATCAACTAAGTTTTAGTTTAACTAAAATGTTTAACTGTTAATTAAAAGATGTCTTTAATGTCAAGCTTAGAGTGTTTGTTTAAAATGAGTGTGGGTTTGTAGTTAAATAATAATAAGGGTTTTGTAAACTTTAGTTGAATTTATTAAATTCTTTATCCAGTTTGGGTCTTATTTTATATGATATTCTTAATTGAAAGTAAAAAATAAAATATTTATATGTTGATGTGTTAGCCTTTGGCATAATATTGGCTATTTAAATTACTTTGTTTACGCATGGTATTTTAAGGTTTACTGAGAGGTTAGTATTAAATTATCAGAATTTAACATTTTGTTGATTTAAAGTCTATAGTTGATAAAGTGTTTTTAAGATCAATGATTAATATTTCTCAACACCAGCGGTTAATTTAACCAATCATGTAAATATGGAGTTTGTAATTGTTAATAGGGGAGAGTAAATGGAGTGCCAGCATTCGCGGTTAATCTTTTTCCTCAAGTCAATAGGATTTGTAAAATAGTTAGATTTAAGTTTTAATTTTTATTCACGTGAGTATTATTAGCGGTGAAATGCCTAAAACTTCATAGGTTGGCTTAGGTCAATCTAATTAACCGGTGAGTTTTTGAGATTTTTAAAATCTAGACTAGGAAAGCTGTACGTTGTAAAAACAAGGATTAGATACCCTTTTATTTAGGCTGCATTAAAGTAAATTACAGGGAGTACGGACAGTTTGTCTGAAACTTATTAGGGTTGGCGGTGTTTCTCATTCATTTAGGGGAACTTGGCGTTTAAATCGACAATCCTCGCATATCGTACCTTTAATTGTCCTTACATACCACCGACGATCAACTTGCTTCGTAGAAATTTTGCTAGTTTCAAACTAAAACTAATTTTTTATTGTTAGTGTTCAGTAATAAGCCAGGTAACGTGTAGGATTTAGAGGGATTAGCTGAGTTACATTATGAATTGAGGTGGTATTATTTCGGATCAGTTTACTGTATTGATTGTAATACATGAAAATATAGTCTTTGGAATATTCTGTCAAGGTGGACTTGTTAGTAAATTTTTTTAAGTTAAATAAATTTGAATAGTGTTAAGAAACGTGTACAAATCGCCCGGCATCTTTTGTAATGTTTTTCTTAATGAAAGTAAGCCGTAACATAGTAATTCTAGTAGAAACTGGAGTTGATGAAATTGGAGGTAAACTAATTTGTAAGTTACCTGACTCATAATTAGGGTATGGTTAAGTAGCCCCTCTATGTATGATAGATAGTGCGCGATAAGCCTAGTTTCGTGGCGTAGTAGGCCTATTTAGTTTAGTTAAAACGTTAAGTTGCAATCTTAAAGAAAACATTTTGTTTTGGGCTTTTGGGTTATAAATTAATTTAATCTGTGAAAAGACGGCCGTAGAGGTGTTAATTTGTAAAGTTAATTATAGAGCTTAACTCTTCTTTTTAGTTTATTTGGTGTTGTAAACAGTTTAATTTTATTGGCAGTATATTGAGAGGAGTGTAGGTTGCGTAAAAAGATTTCTAATCTTATTTATGAGCAGTTCAATTCTGTTTTTTCCTTTATGGCTCGAACTGGTTATCAGCTTATTAGTCCAAGTCCTTGACCGATCAGAACTGCTTTTTCGGTGATAGGATTATGTACAAGTCTTTTTATCTTTGCTTCTGAAGGTTTAACTTCTGTTTTTTGGGGGGTGTGTGTATTTTCTATTTTCTTTACAGCTTTTAATATGTGTAATTGGTGGAGAGATGTTGTGATGGAGAGAACACATTTAGGGGAATGAAGGAGCTATGTTTTGCGAACTTACGTGTGAGGTTTTCGGTTTTTTATTCTTTCTGAAGCATTTTTTTTTGCGTCTTTATTTGGGTCTTTCATTTATGCTTCTTTAGGGGAAACTTCTATTCAAGGTGTGGGATTTTGGCCTCCCCGTGGTATTAAGCCACTTCACCCTGGGAAGGTTGCTTTGTTAAATACTGGTGTTTTGGTAGGTTCAAGTCTCACCGCTAATTGAGCCTTACGTTGTGTTAAAGCTCATAATTTGATTCCTTACGGGGAGACTTTTTTAGTTAGGTCAGGTTTAGGTAATAAAGAGAAACGGGCTACTAGGTTAAGTTACCAAGTAGAGGGGTTATTTTCTTTAGGATTAACTATTTTATTAGGGGTAATTTTTACTTATCTCCAGTCTCAAGAATATTATTGGTCTTCTTTCTCTTTTGCTGATGGCATTTGTGGTTCTATTTTTTATCTTTTAACTGGGTTTCATGGTCTACATGTAATTATTGGAACTATTTTTCTGTCTGTATGTTGGTTGCGTTTGTATTTTCTTCATTTCAGTTATAAGCATTTCTATTTTGGGATGTGGGCAGCTGTTTGGTATTGGCATTTTGTAGATGGAATTTGGATTGTAGTTTATTTTATAGTTTATGTTTGGGGTCATTGGGGCTATAGTTAATGTGAAAGGTGATGTATTTTAGGTACAGTACTTTAATTAAAAGGTTAAGTTTGCGTCTTAAGATTGGGGTATTAATTTGCGTGTCCTCCTGTACTAAGATAAAATGTTTACGTTATCAATGTGATTAATTAGAAATCATAATAATGGAAAAGACT